ATGCAAACACACCAAATAAAAGCAATCGACTTAGGATAGGAGTAGATCTCCACGAAAGAAAGCCCTGGATTAAAACACACACTACTTTGGGTCGACGGACTCCTTATTTGAATCTTTTAGAAAGAGCTAATGCTCATTTCTTTTCATCTTGCGGGGGATCACAACGTGCGACAGCAAGAAGAAGAAGCTCCTGCTGTTCGAGAAGGAGGGCCCTCTTTTGGTTTTCGAGGGCTTGGATTTGATTCCGTATAGCCAGCATACGAGATCTTATCTTTTCTGGATCGATCGCCGGCATGTGTTCCCAGAACAGACCCAGCATTTGCTCCCATTCGAGCTTCTCCTCTTCCACTTGAGAGATTTCTTGCGGAATTCTTGAAAGTCGGGCGTGGATATCCATATCGAAACTCTAACTCTAAGTCTTTTTTTCTTTCTAAGTTCGCGTCTCTCTTTATATAGACTGAAAAAAGCGAGAAAAGGTAGAGCGCAGACGCTCTCGAGAAAAGGGAGAGCGCAGACGCGCGCGTAGGCTTTCTCGCCGTAGCTTGCTCTTTGGCGCGCTTCGGGTCCTTTCGGACCTCTGCTTGCTGCTCCGGCTTGAGAGCCAGCAAGCGGAGGCTCGAAAGCCGGAGCGCGCTAGTGCGCGCGTAGTTTTCTCGCTTCGGGTCCTTTCGGACCTCCGCTTGCTCTTTGGCGCGCTTCGGGTCCTTTCGGACCTCTGCTTGCTGGCTCTCACGCCTACGCGCGCTAACGCGCTTGTAGTTTTCGAGCTGGGTACAAATAAGCCAGTAAAAAAAAGACACGTAGAAGCCAGTGAAAGAGGAGTAGGCAGAGGACGACGAAGCCAGTGGGGTAGGGAAACGAGGACAGATCACATGGTTTTGTACTGGTCAGCTTTGAGCTGTCGAGTAAGGATTGCTCTATCTCTTAAGAAAGGGGAGTACTTTCTGATGTGCGTTCTATTATTAGCTCCTATTCCTGAGGGAGTGATCGGGATTAAGCCGCGTGGCGATACCCGAAAAAAAGAAAGGACTATTCGCTCTTTGGGGTGGGCCTTTCGTACTCCAATCCGTACGGGGAAAGGCTCATTTTTCAGCAAAATCTAGTGGAGGGGGTTCCATATTCATGAAAAGCCGGGGTTGAACCATCTTACGGAACTAAGACAACAATTCTTACTAATAATAAGAAAGAGTTAAGCGCCTCCAAGCAAGCGTAGGCTGCTCAATAGAAAGCCGGAGCAGCAAGCGTAGGCGAGAAAGCCGGAGCAGCAAGCGGAGGCGCTGGAAGCGAAGCGCGCCAAAGAGCAAGCGTAGGCTCTAATAGAATAGAAAGCCGGAGCAGCAAGCGAGAAAACGGAGCGCGCACTAGCGCGCGTAGTTTTCTCGTTCGCTAGCGCGCTTTCTCCGTTTTCTCGTTCGGTAGCAAGCAAGCGGAGGTGCTGAAAGCCTACGCGCGCGGATTCTTGTTTTCTACCTTTGCTAGCGCGTGTAGGGTCTCCCCTTCGCTTGCTCTTTGGCTCGCTGCGGGTCGGTCGTTCCTCTCCGGACCTTCGCTTGCTCCCCGGAGCTTGCGGCGGCTCGAAAGCCGGAGCGCGCGTCGTCTTTTGTTGCTAGCGCGCTACGGGTCGCGTCTCCCCCCAGCAAGCGGAGGCTCGAAAGCCGGAGCGCGCTAGTGCGCGCGTAGTTTTCTCGCTTGCTCTTTCTCGCCGCTTTCTTGCTCGCGTAGGTCTCCCCTTCGCTTGCTTTCTTGCTCGCTCCGGGTCTCCCCTCCGCTTGCTGGGACCACGCTAGCGCGCGTAGGCTTGAGAGCCAGCAAGCGGAGGCTCGAAAGCCGGAGCGCGCTAGTGCGCGCGTAGTTTTCTCGCTTGCTCCTTTGTATTTCATCGTATATAGTCTCGTTGGGCGGTTAATCGCTAGTCTTCATTGACACGATTACTTAACCCCAAAAATCTCCTATATACCTTGTCTTCTTTCATTGAGAAATTCATATATTAGTGTAAGTCAGAATAAAGTCGATTAGATAAATAGGAAGGAGGAATAGGCATCGCCCTAGTTAGTCGTTCAGAGTGAAGCTGAGGAGGTTCTTGGACTAGTTAATCATGTATATAAAGGGAAGCGAGAAAACTACAAGCGCTAACGCGCGCTCCGGCTTTCGAGCCTACAGCCTACGCTTGCTTCTCAATGCCCGCGTCGACCCTATCGTCGCGTAAGGTGAGTTGACCGTCCATTGACAGAAGTTCATAGGCTTTTGTTGGAGGGATAACTAAACAACGGTCATCGGCGATGTGACATGATCCCTCAGTTCTCTTGGCCCCGGCCGAGATTGAAAGCCTCTCGCTCGACCACCAATGTCTTACACTGCATGGCCAGCGGCTTTAGCTTCTGCTACTGACAATGACTACAGCTCTGACGACTGGCCTACAACCTTACTCACTTGCATGTCGTCTCCGGCTGGCTCTTGACATTCCAGATCTATCTTCCACTCGCTCTCGAGACCTGACTAG